AAAATAATATTTTAAATAATGTAAATAATGTAAATAATGTAAATAATGTAAATAATGTAAATAATGTAAATAATGTAAATAATGTAAATAATGTAAATAGATACATTTTGGGAATGCAAAATACTACTAGAGGTTTTCCTGTTTCCGGGGGGTTTTCAGGAGTGATAGACATCTTAGGAGTATTGGGGGGTAGGGGGGTTTAACGCGCAAAAGCCTCCGGGGGGATATCTTAGAAAAGTCTCTGGTAGATTTCATACTTTATGCTCTTGAGATTGTTATATGTGGTTCTTTATAAAATGTCTTTCCACCATGAATACTATTTCCTCGCGCGCAAGAAAATGTACAGCCTTGTCAGCTAATACCGTGTGCACTCTGAAATGCCAAGTGAAAGGAAGACAAAAAAAGGAAACCCCTTGCCCGATGGAGTGAACGCTCGGCTTGCTGGGTAACGAGTCGTATGTATTCCACCATTAACTTATGCAAGCGTCGATGAAAGTGTGAGGAATAATATCAATAAATGGCCCTGAAGTAGGAACCAAATGCCAGGAATAATTCACTGTGTGAAACCCCCACAATAGTTGTCCCTCACCTTCAATAAACGTATGCATTAAGAAATCAACTGATGGTAGGCTCTTACTACATTAAAATTTTGAGGTATGGCGGGATGGTGTGTCCACGTATATCTAGACTAATGAGTTTTGTGGTAGGTCTTAAATTTCGCCAGTCATTAATTCAGTAATGTATGATATTCCTCTAGTGCTTTATGTAAACCTTCGGTAACATGTTGATGAATGAATGGGGAAATCCTACTAATGTTGATAATACATAGATGTACTAAGACATCCTTTATTTTATTAATAAAAATATATGGTGTATATACATACATGTAAAAGTCGCTAAACAAAGAATAGTTTAGCTTAGAATCCTAGCTTTGGGAGTTAGGGGTGGGGGTTAAAGTCCCCCTTCTTTGAGCAGTAGAGGGGATTTTAACCCCCGGCGTCCAGTTTACAAGACTGGCGCTCTGGCGCTGAGCTACTAATGCAGGATCATTCAAGGACTTTGTTTTCTAGTCAAGCAGTTAAAGGTGAAAGGACAAGAAACAAGAAGAAATAGAGGAAAGAAGCGATTTGGCCAATGATAATGAAAGGATGTTCAACAGGCATACCTCCAATTCAGGTTAGAATGGCGACGTCTGCGACGAGGGCTCAGAAGAGGAATTGTGTGAGGGGGCGGAACGTCAGGCTCCGTTGTTTGGAGGTGTGGAGGATGGGGACGACTATCAGCACGAGGATCGAGGCGAGGAGGGCCAAAACTCCGCCTAGTTTGTTGGGGATGGAGCGGAGGATGGCGTAGGCAAATAGGAAGTATCACTCTGGTTTGATGTGGGGTGGTGTAACGAGGGGGTTGGCAGGGGTAAAGTTGTCCGGGTCTCCAAGTAGGTTGGGGGAAAACAATGCTAGGGCAGTAAGGGCAATAAGCAGGGCTGCGAAGCCTAGCAGATCCTTGTAGGAAAAGTAGGGGTGGAAAGAAATTTTGTCTGCGTCTGAGTTTAGGCCTAGTGGGTTGTTGGAGCCTGTTTCGTGAAGGAAAAGCAAGTGGATCACAGTGGCGGCTGCAATAACGAAGGGAAATAGAAAGTGAAAGGCAAAGAATCGAGTGAGAGTGGCGTTATCTACTGAAAAACCGCCTCAGATTCATTGAACCAGGGTATTGCCAATGTATGGAACCGCTGAGAGGAGGTTAGTAATTACTGTGGCACCTCAAAAAGATATTTGTCCTCATGGCAGGACATACCCTACGAATGCGGTTATTATTACCAGAAGAAGAAGAATAACTCCGATGTTTCATGTTTCTTTATAAAGGTAGGACCCGTAGTATAGTCCTCGGCCAATGTGAAGGTAAATGCAGATAAAGAAGAAGGAGGCCCCATTGGCGTGGATGTTACGGATAAGTCAGCCGTAGTTTACGTCCCGGCAGATGTGTGCCACTGAAGAGAAAGCGGTTGCAATGTCGGAGGTGTAGTGTATGGCAAGGAATAGGCCTGTAAGAATTTGAGTGGCGAGGCATAAGCCCAGGAGGGACCCAAAATTCCATCAGGCAGAAATGTTTGAGGGGGCGGGGAGATCAACTAACGCATTGTTAGCAATTTTTAGGAGAGGGTGGGTTTTTCGTAGGCTTGCCATTAAGGGTTCTTGTAGTTGAATAACAACGGTGGTTTTTCAAGCCATTAGTCTTGGTTAGAGTCCTGGCAGGAATTATGACTTATGTGATGTCTATATTTTTAGTTGGTTTAATTGTAGGTTTGGTTGCGGTTGCTTCTAATCCCTCTCCGTATTTTGCTGCCCTAGGGTTGGTAGTAGTGGCGGGGATGGGATGTGGGGTGTTAATCGGGCATGGGGGATCTTTTTTATCTTTAGTACTTTTTTTAATTTATTTGGGGGGAATGTTAGTAGTATTTGCGTACTCAGCAGCTTTAGCTGCTGAGCCCTACCCTGAAACTTGGGGAAGTTGACCAGTGATGGGTTATATGCTAGCATACGGATTAGGGGTGGTGGGGGTGTCTGCAGCTTTTTGACGGGGGTGATATGAGGCTTCTTGAATAACTGTGGACGAGCTCGGGGAATTTTTGATGGTCCGGGGAGATGTCGGAGGGGTTGCTTTAATATATTCGTTGGGAGGTGGAATATTAGTTGTTAGTGCTTGAGTTCTTTTACTTACTTTATTAGTAGTCTTGGAATTAACTCGAGGTCTTAGTCGGGGGGCGCTTCGGGCAGTTTAGGTGGCGAAAATGAGTGTTGCTAGGGTTAGCGAAAGGAGGAAGAGGGTAAGGTATGTTTTAATTATGCCTTGTTGAATGTTGCTTGAAGAGGTAATGAGGGGCAGGTTGAGGGTAAATATTGCTTTAGGACCTGTTTTTTCTAATCAGGTTTGATCTACTATTTGACTGGCAATGGTCTGGCCTAGGGTCAGGTTAAGTTTAGGAGAGAGGCGGTGAACAATTGACGGGAAGAAGCCTAATATGTTGGAGAAGTGGTGTGGGGTTAAAAGAGGAGTGGGTTTATATTGTTTGTTTGTTAAGGTAGCTAATTCTAGGGCGATTAGTAGGCCTAAGATTGTAACAAGGAGGGCTGCTAATTTTAGTAGAGGGGGTATAGATATAATGGGTGTTTTTAAGGGGACAATGTTCGAGGTAATAAGAAGGCCGGCAATAATGCTGCCTCAGGCTAGGCGTTTGATGGGGTTAATTACTGCGGGGTTATTCTCGTTGATGGGGGAAAGGGGGGTGAATCGAGGCGATCCTATTGAAACAAAGAATACAACTCGGAGGCTGTAGATGGCAGTGAAAGAGGTGGCGAGGAGGGTTAGGGCTAGGGCTCAGGCGTTAAGGTATGATGTGTTTAGTGCTTCGATGATTGCATCTTTGGAGAAGAAGCCTGCTAAGAAGGGGGTGCCTGTAAGGGCTAAATTGCCGATGGTAAGGCAGGAGGAGGTAAAGGGGGTCAAGTGATGTATGCCCCCTATTTTTCGAATGTCTTGTTCGTCATTCAAGCTGTGGATGATAGACCCGGAGCATAAAAATAGTATTGCTTTAAAGAAGGCGTGGGTGCAGATGTGGAGGAAGGCTAATTGGGGTTGGTTAAGTCCGATTGTAACTATCATGAGGCCAAGCTGACTAGATGTTGAGAATGCAACGATTTTTTTGATGTCATTTTGGGTTAGGGCGCAGGTAGCGGTAAAGAAGGTGGTTAGGGCTCCCAGGCAAAGGCAGGTGGTTAGAGCAACTTGATTGTGTTCTATTAGGGGGCTAAGCCGAACGAGTAAAAAAATGCCTGCCACGACTATAGTACTGGAGTGCAGTAGGGCAGAGACCGGCGTGGGACCTTCCATGGCCGAGGGAAGCCAGGGATGAAGCCCAAACTGGGCTGACTTGCCGGTAGCGGCAATGATTAGTCCTAGCAGGGGAAAGGTCATGTCAAAGTCTTTAGCGGTAATGAATATTTGTTGAATTTCCCAAGAGTTGAGGTTTGTGGCTGTTCAAGCTATAGCAAAAATTAGCCCGATATCGCCGACTCGGTTATAAAGGACTGCTTGGAGGGCCGCTGTGTTTGCGTCTGCTCGTCCGTATCATCAGCCGATGAGAAGAAAGGATATAATGCCGACTCCTTCCCAGCCGATAAAAAATTGAAATATATTGTTGGCTGTTACTAGTATAATTATGGCGATAAGGAAGATGAGGAGATATTTAAAGAACCGGTTCATGAAGGGGTCGGCGTGTATGTATCATCCTGCGAATTCGAGAATAGATCAGGTGACATAGAGGGCTACGGGGGTGAAAATGATAGAGTAGAAGTCAAATTTTAAGCTAATGTTGACGTCAAATGTCAGGGTGTTCATTCAGGTCCAATTGGTGATGATGGCTTCTGCCCCTTCGTTAAGGAAAAGGGTGAGGGGAAGAAGGCTAGTAAAAAAGGCTAGTTTTACTGCTGTTTTTACGTGGGAGGTAGCTCAAGAAGTGTGCAGAGGCTGGGGTGAAAGAGTTGTTAGTACGGGGTAAAGTAGAAGAAGGAAAATAATGATTAAGCTGGAGGTTATTATAAGGGAGGTGGTGTGCATAGCTGCTACTTGGATTTGCACCAAGAGTTTTTGGTTCCTAAGACCAATGGATGAACTGTTATCCTTTAGGAGCGGGCCGAGTGAGCCCTGGGGTTCAACCAGGGAGGGGGAAGTTAGCAGTTTCCGGTGCTTGCGAGCCTCTCTCGGTGGACAAGGGGGGTTTAACCCCTGTTTCTAGAATCACAATCTAGTGTTTTTGTTAAACTATGTCTACAAGCAGTTCACCCTCAGATTAACCCGGGGTTGAGAATTAGAAGGATAAGAGGAAGAAGGTGTAGGGTTATTAGTAAATGTTCTCGGGAATGGCTGGGGTCTAGGGCAATGATATGTGTTGGGAGCGGCCCTCGTTGTGTCATGAGGAATATATAGAGTGAGTAACCTGCGGTAATTAGGGTCCCCGCCCCGGTAAGTATTAAAGTTCATCATGATCAGCCAATCAAGGAGGTAATAATCATTAGTTCCCCCATAAGATTAGGTAAAGGGGGCAGAGCCAGGTTTGCCAGGCTAGCAATGAATCATCAGGAGGTTATAAGGGGAAGAGCAACTTGTAGGCCCCGAGCTAGGACTATTGTTCGGCTGTGTGTTCGTTCATAATTTGTGTTTGCGAGACAGAAGAGGGCCGAGGATGTAAGTCCGTGGGCAATCATAAGAATAAGAGCTCCAGTAAAACCTCAAGGGGTTTGGATTAGAATACCTGCAACAACGAGACCTATGTGGCCAACGGAGGAGTAGGCAATGAGGGATTTCAGGTCTGTCTGGCGAAGACAAATAGAACCTGTCATGATTACCCCTCAAAGGGCGAAGATAATGAAGGGATAGCTTAGTTCCTTTGTGAGAGGTTCTAATAAGAGTATTATTCGTATCATTCCATAACCCCCTAGTTTTAGAAGAACGGCTGCAAGAATCATGGAGCCGGCGATAGGGGCTTCTACGTGTGCTTTGGGCAGTCATAAATGTACCCCGTAAAGTGGCATTTTAACTAAAAATGCTAGAAGGCAGGCGGCTCACCATAGTTTATCAGCGTAGGTTGAAAGTGGAAAAGGGCTGGTGTATTGTAGGGTAAGAAGGGAGAGGGTCCCTGCATTATTTTGAAGGAGTAAAAGGGCAACGAGAAGTGGGAGGGAGCCTGCCAGGGTGTAAAATAAGAAGTAAGTGCCTGCGTTGAGACGTTCTGTTTGGTTTCCTCAGCGGGTAATGAGGAAAAGAGTGGGAATTAGGGTGGCTTCAAACATTACATAGAATATGATAATTTCAGTAGCACTAAATGCTATAATTAAGAAGATTTGGAGGGATGTTAGAAGTGAAATAAAGACGCGTTGACGGTTGATGGGTTCGGAGGCTGTGTGGTTTTGGCTTGCCAGAATTATAAGGGGCAATAGTCAGCAGGTAAGAACAAGGAGGGGGGTAGAAAGGGGATCTGTAGCTATGTAAAGGTTGAGTGATGATCAACCCGTTTCTGAGGGGTTTTTTAGTCAGGAGAGACTGACAAGGGCAATAGTTAGACTATGGAGCAGGGCTGTAGGTCACAGCCATTTGGCAGGGGTTGCTCAGATTGTGGGAATTAGCATTAGGGTCGGGATTAAAATTTTTAGCATTGTAGGAGGTTTAGGTTCTGTAAGCGATCGGAGCCGTGAGTTCGGGCGGTTGCTACAAGTAGGGCAAGTCCGGCGCTTGCTTCGCAGGCTGAGAATGCCAGTAGGAGTATAGGGGCGGCTGAGAAGTTAGTTGAGTCTAGTTGGAGGGTTCATAGTGAGAGGGCAATGAATAAAGACAACATTATCCCCTCTAAGCAGAGTAGGGCGGAAAGAAGGTGTGTTCGGTGAAAGGCCAGGCCCGTTAGCCCTAGTAGGAAAGTCGAAGAGAAAGCAAAGTGAGTGGGAGTCATTAGATAGTTGTGGACTTTAACCACAAGTACTTGAGCCGAAATCAAGTGTTTTGCTTAAACTAACTGTCTATTCAGCCCATTCAAGGCCTCCTTGAGTTCATTCATAAATTAGGCCTAATGTAAGAAGGGCTAGTACGGCAGAGGCCCATAAGAAGGTTATGAGGGGGGAGGTTAGTTGATCCCCTCAAGGAAGCGGGAGTAGGAGGGCAATTTCTAGGTCAAAGAGGAGAAAAAGAATTGCGACAAGGAAGAATCGAAGTGAGAAAGGCAGTCGGGCACTTCCTAATGGATCGAAGCCACATTCATAGGGGGAGAGCTTTTCGTGGTCAGGGGTAATTTGGGGGAGCCAGAAAGATACAATTGCAAGAATAATGCATAATGCTGTGGCGATGCCAATGACGGCTGTGATGAGGTTCATTATCTTTCCTTGGAATTTAACCAAGACCAGGTGATTGGAAGTCACTTATACTTATTTTGATACTAGAAAGATTAAGATCCTCATCAGTAGATGGAGATGTAGAGGAAAAGTCAAACAACATCTACGAAGTGTCAATATCATGCTGCAGCTTCAAATCCGAAGTGGTGTTCCGAGGTGAAGTGGTACTTAATCTGGCGAAGTAGGCAGACGCCCAGGAATGTTGATCCGATAATAACGTGGAGGCCGTGAAAGCCGGTTGCCACAAAGAATGTGGAGCCGTAGACTCCGTCTGCGATCGTGAAGGGGGCTTCATAATATTCTATGGCTTGAAGGAAAGTAAAGTAGAAACCGAGTAGAATTGTTAATGTGAGGGAGTGAATTGCTTGTTTTCGTTCCCCTTCTATAATGCTATGGTGAGCTCAGGTAACCGTTACTCCAGATGCTAGAAGCACTGCTGTGTTAAGTAATGGGACTTCAAAGGGGTCTAAGACGTTGATGCCGGTCGGGGGTCAGCAGCCACCTAGCTCAGGGGTGGGTGCAAGGCTCGCGTGATAGAAGGCTCAGAAGAACCCCAGAAAGAAGAAAACTTCGGAGGTAATAAATAGGATTATACCATAGCGCAGACCTTTTTGAACGGGGGGCGTGTGGTGGCCTTGAAAGGTCCCTTCTCGGATGATATCTCGTCATCATTGATATATTGTTAGGAGAAGGAGGATTAAACCCAAGGATAGGAGGGTTGTAGAGTGGAAATGGAATCAAATAGCGAGGCCTGATGTCATTAGGAGGGCTGCAATTGCACCTGTCAGGGGTCAGGGACTGGGGTCAACTATGTGGTATGCGTGTGCTTGATGGGCCATTAGACGTTTTCTTGTAGGTAAAGACTTAAAAGAAGAACAAAAACGTAGGCTTGAATTATTGCGACGGCAACTTCAAGTAGGGTAAGTAGAAGAAGAAGGATTGCTGTGAGGATAGCTACTGTGGGTATGAGGGGAAGAAGGACGAAAGCAGCGGTTGCGATGAGTTGAATTAGGAGGTGTCCCGCTGTTAGGTTAGCGGTTAGTCGGACCCCTAGTGCTAGGGGGCGAATGAATAGGCTGATTGTTTCGATGATAATTAGCACTGGGATGAGGGGGGTTGGGGTTCCTTCTGGAAGAAGGTGGCCGAGGGCAATAGTTGGTTGATTTCGTAAACCAATAATTACGGTGGCGAGTCAAAGGGGAACTGCTAGGGCCATATTGAGAGATAGCTGGGTGGTAGGGGTAAAGGTGTATGGAAGGAGGCCCAGTATATTGAGAGTAATAAGGAATAATATTAGGGATGTGAATAGGACGGCCCATTTGTGCCCGGCGGGGTTAAGAGGCAACAAGAGTTGTTGGGTAAATCGGTTGATAAACCAGCTTTGGAGGGTAAGTAGTCGATTATCCAATCATCGGGAGGAGGGGGAGGGGTAGAGTGTTCAGGGCAGACTAAGGGCTAAGGCGATCAGAGGGATGCCTAGGTACGTGGGGCTTATGAATTGGTCAAAGAAGCTTAGTGTCATGGTCAGTTTCAGGGTTCTGTTTTAGGGGTTTCGGCGCTTTGAAGGGTAGGCTCATTTGGATAAGTGTGCGCTAAAATTTTGGGTGGAATAATAGTTAGAAAAATCAGTCAGGAAAAGACTAAAATGGCGAATCAGGGCGCGGGATTAAGCTGAGGCATGTCGCTAGGGGTGGTTGGGGGCCACCAATCTTTAGCTTAAAAGGCTAACGCTGTGCCCTACTTAGCTTCTTAGCGAGGCGTCTTCAAGTATTAAAGATGATCAGTTTTCGAAGTGTTCTAAGGGGACGGCTTCTACTACAATGGGTATGAAGCTGTGGTTGGCTCCGCAGATTTCGGAGCATTGGCCATAGAATACCCCGGGTCGGGATGCAATAAAGGCTGTTTGGTTTAGGCGTCCGGGGACTGCATCTATCTTAACGCCTAGAGCAGGAACTGCTCATGAGTGCAGAACGTCTTCTGCGGATACTAATACTCGGATGGGGGATTCTACGGGTACAACTATTCGATGGTCTGCTTCAAGGAGGCGGAATTGCCCAGGGGAAAGATCTTGGGTGGGGATTATGTATGAATCAAATCCTAGGTCTTCATAGTCGGTATACTCATAGCTTCAGTATCACTGATGGCCCATGGCTTTAATTGTTAAGTGGGGGTCGTTAATTTCGTCTATAAGGTAGAGGATGCGGAGGGAGGGAAGGGCAATGAGGATAAGGATAATTGCGGGCAGGATGGTTCAGATAATTTCAATTTCTTGGGAGTCTAAAATGTATTTGTTTGTTAATTTGGTGGTTACCATGGCCACAATAATGTAAAGCACTAATGTGCTAATTAGGAACACAATTATTAAGGCGTGGTCGTGGAAATGAAGGAGTTCTTCCATTACGGGTGAAGCTGCATCTTGAAAACCTAGTTGGGAGGGATGTGCCATTAAGTAGTTGAGATACGTGGGACTTTAACCCACGATACTGCCTTGACAAGGCAGTGTAATTGACTTCTTTACTAGTGTCTCATGAAGAAAGTGACAGAGCGGTTATGTGGCTGGCTTGAAACCAGCATAAGGGGGTTCGACTCCTCCCTTTCTCGTTAGTGGGCTTGAACTTGGACAAATGCGGGCTCTTCGAAGGTGTGGTAGGGTGGAGGGCAGCCGTGAAGTCATTCAACGTTAGTTGTGGTCAATTCTACAGCTAAAACTTCACGTTTAGCGGCAAATGCCTCCCAGATAATAAACAAGAACATAATGACTGCTACGAGGGAAACAAGCGAGCCGATTGAAGAAATGGTGTTTCAGAGGGTGTAAGCATCTGGGTAATCTGAGTACCGCCGAGGCATGCCTGCTAGGCCTAAGAAGTGTTGGGGGAAGAAGGTAAGGTTAACTCCAATAAACATAATTCCGAAGTGAATTTTTGTTCAGGTGCTGTGGAGGGTGTAGCCTGTAAATAAAGGGAATCAGTGGACAAAGGCTGCTACAATGGCGAATACGGCCCCCATAGATAAGACGTAGTGGAAATGTGCTACTACATAGTATGTATCATGAAGGACGATATCCAGGGAGGAGTTGGCTAGTACGATCCCTGTTAGGCCGCCTACGGTGAATAGGAAAATAAAGCCGAGGGCTCATAGAAGAGGGGTTTCTCATTTAATGGAAGCCCCATGGAGTGTCGCGAGCCAGCTGAATACTTTAACGCCGGTTGGGATAGCGATGATTATGGTGGCGGATGTAAAATATGCTCGTGTGTCTACGTCCATACCTACTGTGAACATGTGGTGGGCTCAAACAATAAAGCCAAGAAGGCCAATTGCTATTATGGCTCAGACTATGCCCATATAACCGAAGGGTTCTTTTTTCCCCGAGTAGTAGGCAACAATGTGGGAAATTATACCAAATCCAGGGAGAATCAAGATATAAACTTCGGGGTGGCCGAAAAATCAGAATAGATGTTGGTAGAGAATGGGGTCCCCGCCTCCTGCTGGGTCAAAGAAAGTGGTGTTAAGGTTTCGATCTGTCAGGAGCATGGTGATTCCTGCAGCAAGAACTGGGAGGGAGAGAAGGAGTAGAACAGCAGTGATTAGGACTGATCACACAAACAGTGGTGTCTGGTATTGGGAAATGGCAGGGGGTTTTATGTTAATAATTGTGGTAATAAAATTAATAGCCCCTAGAATTGAAGAGACCCCTGCAAGATGCAGAGAGAAAATGGTGAGATCAACGGATGCTCCTGCATGGGCGAGATTGCCGGCGAGAGGGGGGTAGACGGTTCAACCTGTGCCAGCCCCGGCTTCGACTCCGGAGGAGGCAAGGAGAAGAAGGAAAGAGGGTGGAAGGAGTCAAAAACTCATGTTGTTTATTCGGGGGAATGCTATATCTGGGGCACCAATTATTAAGGGTACAAGTCAGTTACCAAAGCCTCCGATTATGATTGGTATTACTATAAAGAAAATTATTACAAATGCATGTGCTGTCACGATTACATTATAAATCTGGTCGTCTCCGAGGAGGGCGCCTGGTTGACTGAGCTCTGCCCGAATAAGTAGGCTTAAAGCTGTGCCCACCATTCCGGCTCATGCACCAAATACTAAATAGAGGGTGCCGATGTCTTTGTGATTGGTCGAGAAAAATCAACGTGTGATTGCCACAGGTAGGATGGCTGAGTTAAGCGGTGGATTGTAACCCCATAGACAGAGGTTTGAGCCCTCTTCTTACCAAGCCCTGGGGTGTCACATATTAGATTGCAAATCTAAAGAAGCAGGCTAGCGTCTGCCGGGGCTTTCCCCCGCCTTTTGCTTCGGCAGGCGGGGGAAAGGTAGATGGATGCTCGCTGGTTAGAGCGCTTAGCTGTTAACTAAGAGTTTGTAGGATCGAGGCCTGCCTATCTAGTAAGGCTTTAGCTTAATTAAAGTGTCTGTTTTGCATGCAGGAGATGTGGGGTAGTGGCCCGCAAGTCTTAAGCAGGGACTGGGGGATTTTCACCCCCGCTTAGGGCTTTGAAGGCCCTTGGTCTCTTACTATCCTAAGTCTCTTATGAGCTTAGCAAAGCTAATATTAGGGGGGTGAGGGGTAGAAGGAGGAGGGTTAGTACTGTGGAGATAGCTAGGGGCAGGGTCAATTGTGTGTGGTAAAGTCGTCAGGGGGTGGTTCCTATGAGGTTGTTTGGGGCTATGGTTAGCGTTATGGCGTAGGAGAGGCGCAGGTAAAAGTAAAGGCTGAGGAGGGCGGTTAGTGCGGCTAGGGTGGCTGTACAGGGAAGTTCTTGTTTAGTTAGTTCTTGCAGGATTAGTCATTTTGGCATGAAGCCTGTTAAAGGCGGAAGACCTCCTAAGGATAGTAGAATCAAGGGTGTGAGGCAAGTTAGTGCGGGTGACTTAGTTCATGAGATGGAGAGGGAATTAATATTGGTACTTTTGTTGAGTTTAAATGTTAGGAATGTTGATGATGTTATGATGAGGTATGTAAGAAGGGCTAGGAGTGTTAAGGTGGGGGAGAATTGCAGGATTAAGATTATTCAGCCAAGATGGGCAATGGAGGAGTAAGCTAGTACTTTTCGGAGTTGTGTTTGGTTTAAACCTCCTCAGCCCCCGATAAGCGTTGATGAAAGGCCTAGAATAATAAGGAGGGTGGGTTCGGCAGGCTGTATTTGAAGGAGAAGGGCGAAGGGGGCAAGCTTTTGTCAGGTGGAGAGGAGGAGGCCTGTAGTTAAGTCAAATCCTTGAAGTACTTCGGGAAGTCAAGAATGAACAGGGGCCAAGCCAATTTTTAGGGCGAGGGCTAGGATAATAATTGTTGATGGAAAGGGATGGGTTATTTGTTGGATATCTCATTGCCCTGTTAATCAGGCGTTGGTGGTGCTAGCAAAAAGGAGTATGGCGGCTGCGGTTGCTTGTGTGAGGAAATATTTGGTGGTGGCTTCAACTGCTCGTGGGTGGTGGTGTTGGGCTATAATGGGAATAATGGCAAGGGTATTTATCTCCAGGCCTATCCAGGCTAGGAGCCAGTGGGAGCTTGCAAATGTAATTGTGGTCCCCAGACCTAGTCCAAATAGTAGTGTGCTTAGGACGTAAGGATTCATTAGTAAAGGAAGGGGTTTAACCAACATTCTCGGGGTATGGGCCCGAAAGCTTAATTAGCTGACTTTACTAGGAAGTGGTGTAGTGGAAGCACTGAGAGTTTTGATCTCTCCAGGTAGGGTTCAAACCCCTTCTTTCTAAGGAGCTGGGGGGATTTTAACCCTCATGATTCACTCTATCAAAGTGGCCCTTTGCTTCAGGCACAGCTCCGGGATTAAAGTATTGGGGGTAAGCCTGCAAGTGCAATTGGAAGGGCTAAGTGTCAAATAACCAGGGCTAAGGTTAAAGGGAGGAAATTTTTTCAAATTAAATGTATGAGTTGATCATAGCGGAATCGTGGGTAGGATGCTCGGACTCATACGAATACTGCAGAAAGAAGGGCGGCTTTAATCATTAAATTTATTGTTGTAAGTTCGGGTATAGCTGGGATGTGAGAGGCCCCTAGAAATAGTGTGGCGGAGAGTGTATTTATTAGAAGAATATTGGCGTATTCTGCCAGAAAAAATAGGGCGAAGGGACCTCCTGCATATTCTACGTTGAAGCCGGAGACCAGTTCAGATTCTCCTTCGGTTAGGTCAAATGGGGCGCGGTTTGTTTCTGCCAGAGTAGAAATGTACCACATGGCGGCTAAGGGTCAGGCTGGCAAAATGAGTCAGGTACTTTCTTGGGCCACTGAAAAGGTGTGGAGGGTAAAGCCCCCCGTGAAGATAATAGCATTTAGAAGAATAAGCCCGAGGCTAACTTCGTAGGAAATGGTTTGTGCTACAGCCCGTAGTGCCCCAATTAGGGCGTATTTAGAATTTGATGCTCATCCTGACCCAAGGATGGAATAAACGGCGAGGCTCGATAGGGCCAGAATAAATAGAATGCCTAAATTTAGGTCGGCTATTGGGTATGGCAGGGGCATTGGGGTTCATAGTGTTAGAGCAAGTGTGAGGGCGAGCAAGGGAGTTAGAATAAATAGAATAGGAGAAGAGGTTGAGGGGCGGATAGGTTCTTTAATAAATAGTTTCACTCCGTCGGCGATGGGTTGAAGAAGGCCGTAGGGGCCTACAATATTAGGGCCCTTTCGTAGTTGAATGTAACCCAGGATTTTTCGTTCGAGGAGGGTGAGGAAGGCAACGGCCAAAAGAACGGGAATAATAAAGGCTAGGGGGTTGGCAACGTGTGTAATGAGTACTGAGATCATAGTTGGGGAGAGGATTTGAACCTCTGTGGAAAGGGCTTAGGTCTTTTGCAGTCACCGGGCTCTGCCACCTCAACATGCCGTAATCTTCGGCAAAGGGGCACGCCCTTTTGCCTATTTTAGTTGTCTTCAACAGGTGGGGGAGAGGCATACTTGAAGCATGGGCCTCTTCTTTTCGGTCCTTTCGTACTGGAAAAGATCATAACATAGATAGAAACTGACCTGGATTACTCCGGTCTGAACTCAGATCACGTAGGACTTTAATCGTTGAACAAACGAACCCTTAATAGCGGCTGCACCATTAGGATGTCCTGATCCAACATCGAGGTCGTAAACCCCCTTGTCGATATGGGCTCTAAAAGGGGATTGCGCTGTTATCCCTAGGGTAACTCGGTCCGTTGATCGGCTTTGCCGGATCTTAATTGGTCAGTGATACTGTTAACTAGAGCAGGGGCTCTTGGTTTTGAAATTATATAATTCCAGTCCACGTGGGGGTTTTTTATTTCCCCGTGGTCGCCCCAACCAAAGACATGGAGTAATTATTCATTTGGTTCAACTTCGTATTAGGAGGTGCTTAACATGATTTACTCTGGCGTCTAAAGCTCCATAGGGTCTTCTCGTCTTATGGTCTTATCCCCGCTTCTGCACGGGGAGATCAATTTCATTGACTTGAAAAAGGAGACAGTCAAGCCCTCGTTGTGCCATTCATACAGGTCTTCATTTAAAAGACAAGTGATTGCGCTACCTTTGCACGGTCAAAATACCGCGGCCGTTAAACATATAGTCACAGGGCAGGCGGGACCTCTTATTCTTTATTTTCAGCAAGAGGCGGTGTTTTTGGTAAACAGGCGAGGCTTCATGTGTTTGCCGAGTTCCTTCTTTTTCTTTTAGTCTTTCCCTGGGGGCACACCAGTGTGGGGTTAACGGTAAAAGTTGAATGTTTTTCTAGTTGTCTAGTCCGTCATTCATTGCCCTCTTTGTTTGGGGCCGTTAAAGTTCGGTGGTCAGTCCGTTCCGAGTTACGGGTGTGCGGGGAGAGAGTCTTAACCCTCTTGTTACTCATATTAGCATTGTCACACCCATGTTTGCATGGGTTGGTCTGGTAGAGCTAGGGGGGTGAGATAAGTTATCAGAATGGGGAGTGAGTTTAATGTCTGAGCTTTAACGCTTTCTATAAGGGTGGCTGCTTTTAGGCCCACCAGAACATTTTACTTTAATTTATTATGATCCTTACCCTCCTGGAAAAGTTGTATCTTGTTTCAAAGGGGCTGTACCCCCTTTGGCTAACTCTCGCGGTTTCTTTAGGGTCTGTTGAGTGCAAAGACGGACATGAAATAAGAAGCCGGGAGGCTGAACTCCTATCCAATTCCCAGACAACCAGCTATAACTAAGTTCGGTAGGTCTATCACCTCTACTCGAAGCTCTTCCCACTCTTTTGCCACAGAGACGGGTGTGCCCTATTAATAGGCTGTCTTGGAGTAGCTCACTTAGTTTCGGGGCATCCGACTAAAGTTCTCTTTGCCTGAGCGTTTCTGGCTAAATCATGATGCAAAAGGTACGAGCGAAAATCTCTGCTTTTTGTAGCTTTACTGGGTTATTTCACTTCTCTTTCAGCGTTCCCTTGCGGTACTTTTTCTATAGCGCCTGTAGTTCCCTTTTCTGTCGCCCATACTTGGGGGGAAAAATGGTTTGTTTGAAGGATATTTAGTGTATTTGGGGGTATAAATGGTGGTTTGTTGCTTTTGATGCGGGGCTAGCTATTGGGCCTCAGGGTGACTCGATTTGCACGGGTGACTTCTCGGTGTAAGGGAGATGCTTTTCTATCTTAGCTACATCCTGATTTTTCCAAGTACACCTTCCGGTACACTTACCATGTTACGACTTGCCTCCCCTTTGCAATGGTTGCATTTTAATTACTGTAGGTTTATGGCTTGGGGAGAGTGACGGGCGGTGTGTGCGCGCTTCAGAGCCGATTTCAGCAGGACTCTCTACTTCTTGCTTACTGCTAAATCCTCCTTCGGAAAGACATTTCAGTCAATCATTCGTATTCTTTTTGTTAAAGAATGTAGCCCATTTCTTCCCCCTCCATACGCTACACCTCGACCTGACGTTCTGGGTTATGCCAATTATGCTTACTATAGGGCCTTCACAGGGTAAGCTGACGACGGTGGTATATAGGCGGGTTAAACAAGGAGGGGTGAGGTTGAACGGGGGTTATCGGTTCTAGAACAGGCTCCTCTAGGTGGATCTAAAGCACCGCCAAGTCCTTTGGGTTTTAAGCTAATGCTCGTAGTTTCCTGGCGGGCAACAGATGTAGGGTGTTGCCAATGTTTAGGGCTAGGCATAGTGGGGTATCTAATCCCAGTTTGTGCCATAGCTTTCGTGGGGTCAGGGGATTGTAAAGCCACTTTCGTGATTGATCTTCTTACTTTCGGGAGCGTATAACAGCTTTGAAAGCATTCGGCTTTAGTTTCTAGTCTTTCTTAACCACTCTTTACGCCGGGGTTTATCAACTTGAGCCTCTCGTATAACCGCGGTGGCTGGCACGAGTTTTACCGGCTCTCTTAGCTTTAACTAAGTCAAGCTTTCACTTATGGCTTAAGGTTTATCACTGCTGAGTTCCCTTGAGGGTGTGGCTTAGCAAGGCGTCGTGGGCTTTCATTGTGTGCCTGATACCAGCTCCTTGTTTCCGGACGGGAAACTGTAAGGGCATTCTCACGGGCGTGCGGATACTTGCATGTGTAAGTTTAGCTAAAGTTGATAATAAAGTCAGGACCAAGCCTTTGTGCTCTCGGGGCTTTCTAGGGCCCATCTTAACATCTTCAGTGTTATGCTTTCCTTAAGCTACGTTAGC